TCAAAAACTTTCTTTTTATAACAGAAAAAAAAAAAAACCTTTCAAAACGAAATAGAGTTCCATTGTTTAGCCTGAGAGAAATATATGAATTAAATGAAACTAAAAAAGATTCAATAATGAATAATCAGATGATTCATGAACTATCTGTTCAAAAAAAATCCACGGAGTGGACAAATTCTTCACCCAACGAAAACAAAAAAAAATTTTTGATTGATAGAATAAAAACAATCAGAAATCAAACAGAAGAAATTTCAAAAGAAAAAGAAACCCTAACTCATAATTGTAACAAACCGCGTTATGATTCTAAACTAATTAAGTCATCAAAAAAAATTTGGCAGACACTCAAAAGAAAAAATACCCGATTAATTCGTAAAGCCGTTTTTTTTATAAAATTTTGCATTGAACAACTGTCTATAGCTATTTTTATAGGTATTATAAATATTCCAAGAATTACTACACAATTTTTTGTTGAATCAACAAAAACAATTCTTGATAAATATATTTACAAGAATGAAGAAAATCGAGAAAAAAAAAAAATAAAAAAAAATACCATTTATTTTATTTCTACTATAAAAAATTTAAAATCCAATAAAAAAAAAATGAGTTATGATCTATGCTCTTTATCACAAGCATATGTATTTTACAAATTATCACAAATTAAAATTAGTAACTTTTCTAAATTAAAGGCTATTAACATATGCATAACATCCTTTTTTCTTAAGAATCAAATAAAGGATTTTTTTCAAGAACAAGGAATCCTTCATTATGAATTGAAAGATAAAATCTTTTTAAATTACGAAGTAAATCAATGGAAAAACTGGTTACGAAGTAATTATCAATACAATTTACCTCAGATTACATGGGCTAGATTAGTACCCCAAGAATGGAAAAATAAAATAAACCAAGCCTCTCTAGTTCTAACTCCAAGTTTAACCAAAGAGGATTCATATGAAAAAAACAAATTTGATAATTATAAAAAACAAAAATTTTTTGAGGCCCACTCGTTATTAAATCCAAAACATAATTTTAAAAAAGATTCTATATATAATCTTTTTTGCTACAAATCTATTCATTCTACAGAAAAAAATTTTGACATGTCTATAGGCATTGCTCTAGATAATTGTTTAGTCTCTTGTTTTCTAGAAAAATATAATATTCGGGGTATAGGGGAAATTCGGCATAGAAAATATTTTGATTGGAGAATTATCAACTTTTGGTTTATAAAAAAAGTAAATCTTGAGCCCCGGGTTGATACCACGAGTAAAAAAAAATATATTAAGACTAAAGTTCAGAATTATAAAACAATTGATAAAATAACTACGACAGGTCTTGCTAATCAAAAAATAAACTTTTTTGATTGGATGGGAATGAATGACGAAATACTAAATAATCGTATAACAAATTTTGAATTTTTTTTCTTTTCTAGTACATATAAAATAAAACCGTGGGTCATACCAATTAAATTACTTCTGTTCAATTTTAATGAAAACAAAAATGTTAATAACAAGATCACTCAAAATAAAAAAGATTTTATACCATTAAATGAAAAAGAATCCCTTCAATTTTATAATCTAAATAAACAAGAAAACGAATCGGCAGGTCACGGAGAGCTTGAATCCGATAAAGACAAAAAAATAAATCCTGAATCAGCTCTATCACAAAAAAAAAAAAATATCGAAAAAAATTTTGCGGAATCGAAGATAAAAAAACGTAAAAAAAAACAAAAATACAAAAGAAATACCGAAACGCAACTTTATTTATTTCTCACAAGGCATTCGCGTTTTCAATTGCGATGGAATTGTTTTTTGAATCAAAAAATTGTAAATAATGTAAAAGTATACTGTCTCTTGGTTAGACTAAAAAATCCAAGCGAGATAGTGCTATCTTCTATTGAAAGAGGAGAGATGAACCTAGACATTCTAATGAATGAGAAAAATTTTACTTTTAAAAAATTAATGAAAAAAGGAATTTTGATTATTGAACCTGTCCGATTGTCTGTAAAAAACGACGGACAACTTATTATATATAGAACCATAGGTATTTCATTGGTTCATAAAACTAAACACAAAATAAATAAAAGATACAAAAAAAATAAATATGATTTCTTTGTCCCTGAAAATATTCTATCCCCTAAACGACGTAGAGAATTTCGAATTCTAATTTGTTTGAACTTAAAAAAAAAAAATGCGAGGGATACAAATTCAAGATTTGATAAGAATATTAAAAACTTGAGCACTGTTTTGCATAAAAAGAAAGATCTTGATAAAGATAAAAATAACCTAATTAAATTAAAATCCTTTCTTTGGCCCAATTTTAGATTAGAAGATTTAGCTTGTATGAATCGCTATTGGTTTAATACTACTAACGGAAATCATTTCAGTCTGATAAGAATACATATGTATACACGATTTCAAATTCATTAATGATAGATCCTTTTTACTATATATAAATTACGGTATATGAAAACAACTGTACAAATATGAGGGATTCTTTTAATCAATGACATAGATACCAATCAGAGCAGATCCATAACTAAATTAACAGAATCCTCCTTTTTAGAGCTAAATTTAGACTTTTTTTATTTTTATAAAATTAAGAAATTGATAATTAAATCTAGATCCTTGTACAAAAAAAAACTACCATTATTATTACTGATCCGTAAAATTCATATCTTTCAATTCATATTAAAAAGGGAAGGATTTCTTTTTATGATAAAAAATTCATTCATTTCACTTCAAGAAAAAAACGAAGAAAGCAGGGGGTCTGTGGAATTTCAAGTATTCAGTTTCACTAATAAGATACGAAGACTTACTTCACATTTGGAATTGCACAGAAAAGATTATTTATCTCAGAGGGGTCTACGAAAAATTCTGGGAAAACGTCAACGACTGCTAGCTTATTTGTCAAAAAAAAATAGAGTACGTTATAAAGAATTAATTAATCAGTTGAATATTCGAGAATTAAAAACTCGTTAAATTCCAAAATTGTGAATTAGTTAATTTTTTAGATCATGAATTTTTTGATAAACTTCTTTTTCAGCAATCTAATTCATGTCAGAACGAATCAAGGAACGACTTATGAAGAGACCTGTTACAGGAAAAGATCTTATGATAGTCAATATGGGACCTCACCACCCATCCATGCATGGTGTTCTTCGCTTAATTGTTACTCTAGACGGCGAGGATGTTGTTGACTGTGAACCCATATTGGGTTATTTACACAGAGGAATGGAAAAAATTGCAGAAAACCGAGCAATTATACAATATTTACCTTATGTAACGCGATGGGACTATTTAGCTACTATGTTTACAGAAGCAATCACAGTAAATGGACCAGAACAATTGGGAAATATTCAAATTCCTAAAAGGGCCAGCTATATTAGAGTAATTATGCTGGAATTGAGTCGTATAGCTTCTCATCTATTATGGCTCGGCCCTTTTATGGCAGATATTGGTGCACAGACTCCTTTTTTCTATATTTTCAGAGAACGAGAATTTGTATATGATTTATTCGAAGCTGCGACTGGTATGAGAATGATGCATAATTTTTTTCGTATTGGAGGAATCGCGGCTGATTTACCTTATGGTTGGATAGATAAATGCTTGGATTTTTGTGATTATTTTTTAACAGAGGTTGTTGAATATCAAAAACTGATTACACGAAATCCTATTTTTTTAGAACGGGTTGAAGGGGTTGGGATTCTTGGTGGGGAAGAAGCAATAAATTGGGGTTTATCCGGACCAATGCTACGCGCATCCGGAATACCATGGGATCTTCGTAAAGTTGATCGTTATGAGTCTTATGATGAATTTGACTGGGAAATTCAGTGGCAAAAACAAGGAGATTCATTAGCTCGTTATTTAGTACGACTTAGCGAAATGACAGAATCCATAAAAATTATTCAACAGGCTCTGGAAGGACTTCCGGGGGGTCCCTATGAGAATTTAGAAAGCAGAGGCTTTGATAGAAAAAGGAATCCAGAATGGAATGATTTTGAATATCGATTCATTAGTAAAAAATCTTCTCCTACTTTTGAATTATCGAAACAAGAACTTTATGTAAGAGTTGAAGCTCCAAAAGGGGAGTTGGCAATTTTTCTTATAGGAGATCAAAGCAGTTTTCCTTGGAGATGGAAAATCCGACCACCGGGTTTTATTAATTTGCAAATTCTTCCTAAACTAGTTAAAAGAATGAAATTGGCTGATATTATGACGATACTCGGTAGCATAGATATAATTATGGGAGAAGTTGATCGTTAAAATGATAATTTATGGAACAGAAGTACAAACTATAAATTCTTTTGTTAGATTGGAATCTTTCAAAAAGGTCTATGAACTCATATGGATATTTGTCCCTATATTTTCTCTTGTATTGGGAATCATAATAGGTGTACTAGTAATTGTGTGGTTAGAAAGAGAAATATCCGCAGGGATACAACAACGTATTGGACCTGAATACGCCGGCCCGTTGGGACTTCTTCAAGCTCTAGCCGACGGGACAAAACTACTTTTCAAAGAAGATCTTCGTCCAGCTAGAGGAAATACTCCTTTATTTAGTATTGGACCATCTATAGCAGTTATCTCAATTTTACTAAGTTATTCAGTAATTCCCTTTAGCAATCACCTTGTTTTAGCGGATCTCAATATCGGTATTTTTTTATGGATTGCCATCTCAAGTATTGCTCCTATTGGACTTCTTATGTCAGGATATGGATCAAATAATAAATATTCTTTTTTAGGTGGTCTGCGAGCTGCTGCCCAATCGATTAGTTATGAAATACCATTAACTCTATGTGTTTTATCAATATCTCTACGTGCGATTCGTTGAAACATAAACGTTTATTTTTACTATATCTGTTTCTTCTAGACGAATAAGTTAAAAACAGAATATATATATTTATCTTTTGGGTTAATCTTACTAAAAGGAATTTGATAGTTATATATGAGTGAAAAAAAAACTGCTCAGAAATTCGCAGTAAAAAGAAAAATTGAGTCTCATTTCCTATGTACAAAGGTTAAACGGAAATAACCATAAGCGTAAGAATCACTTTACCCCAAGGTTGGTTGATTAGTCATCCTGGCTTGAAGCGGGTTAAAAATATTAACCGTATGACGTTTTCACTATCAGTTATATAGATTACATGTATTACAAAGTGAGCGGCAATTAGGTAAAAGTGAGTGGATGGTTAGAAACACAAAAATACACAAAGAATTTGTAATATAGATTAACCAACTTGAAAAGGATATTTATGCATAACATAAGATAACAAAAAAAAGAAGGTTAATTGGGGCTTGAAATTAGTAGAAATGATCAGACAGTACTCCCCAAGATTCCGATTCAGAGTATGCGCCTATCCACCGATAAATGTAATGACTATCAGAAACGAAATAATCCTTTATTTTTGAAGTCTACCAACTTTTTTTCTAAAAAAAGAAAGAAGAATAGGAACGAAACTAGGATCTTTTTTTTTCATATATTTCGAAAATAAAATTTCTGTCATGAATAATAAACTAAGAGGATGTCGAATTCTTTTTCGTAATTGAAAACCACGATGGGCTTAAATACCTATTTTTATTTTTACAAAGAGTATTTTATTAAAGGATTAAGTTATTACTCAACAAATACAAATTAAAATTTATAAAGGATAAGATGAATTCCGAAGCGCTTTTTTTATTCTTAGAATTTGAGCAGACAGAATTCCATTGGTATAATTCGGGACCCCAGATATATTTCTATTTAATCTAGTTTAGAACACAGCATATCCATCTAAATAATACTAATCTGGTCCTTAGATTTATTTATGGCCCCCGAGGAGCCGTATGAGGCGAAAACCTCATGTACGGTTTTGTAATAGCGATGAGAATAGTAATGTTATCACCGACTAGGATTATCTAACAGTTTAAGTACAGTTGATATAGTTGAGGCACAATTCAAATATGGTTTGTGGGGATGGAATTTGTGGCGTCAACCTATAGGTTTTATCATTTTTTTAATTTCTTCCCTAGCAGAATGCGAGAGGTTACCGTTTGATTTACCAGAAGCGGAAGAAGAATTAATAGCAGGTTATCAAACGGAATATTCAGGTATAAAATTTGGTTTATTTTACGTTGCTTCTTATCTAAATCTATTAATTTCCTCATTATTTGTAACAGTTCTATACCTAGGCGGTTGGAATATTTCTATTCCGTATATATATATTCTGGAGCTATTTGAAAGGGATCAAATTTTTGGAACAACAATTGGTATTTTTATTACATTAGCTAAAACTTATTTGTTCTTGTTCATTTCTATCGCAACCAGATGGACTTTACCTAGGCTAAGAATGGATCAACTATTAAATCTTGGATGGAAATTTCTTTTGCCGATTTCCCTTGGTAATCTATTATTAACAACTTCTTTCCAGCTCTTTTCACTCTAAATTGAAAATGAATCCAACATATTAATTACTTGTTTTAAACAATAGAAAGAAACAAAGATAAAATTATTCATAGATAATTACAATATGCTTCCTATGATAACCGGGTTCATGAATTATGGTCAACAAACCCTACGAGCTGCAAGGTATATTGGTCAAGGTTTCATGATTACCTTATCTCACACAAATCGTTTACCTGTAACTATTCAATATCCCTATGAAAAATTAATAACATCGGAACGTTTCCGTGGTCGAATCCATTTCGAATTTGATAAATGCATTGCTTGTGAAGTATGTGTTCGAGTATGTCCTATAGATCTGCCTGTTGTTGATTGGAAATTGGAAACTAATATTCGAAAAAAACGATTGCTTAATTACAGTATTGATTTTGGAATTTGTATATTTTGTGGTAATTGTGTTGAGTATTGTCCAACAAATTGTTTGTCAATGACTGAAGAATATGAATTTTCAACTTATGATCGTCACGAATTGAATTATAATCAAATAGCTTTGGGTCGTTTACCAATGTCAGTAATTGACGATTACACTATTCGAACCATTTTGAATTCACCTCAAATAAAAAATGGGTAAACCCAGTAATTAAAAAAAAAAAAAAAAAAAAAAAGAATTTAAAATTTTTGAATTATATAAAGTATAAAGAATTTAATGAAAAACTTGTATTTATATAATAATATTAAGGCTCATTCTTTTAATATAATATATTCGTAATTACTTTCTTGAAATAGATAGGTTGAAAATACACTTTAAAATAAAAAAACGAAACTGTCTAATAATTGTATCTACATCAATTCATCTCTATTAGATTCTAATTTAACTCTATTAGAAACATATTAAAAAAGCTTCCCCGGTTAAATTAATAAGGTCATGAAAAGGATTTCTATTTTTTCTTATTTTAATAATATAATGGATTTGCCTGGACCAATACATGATTTTTTTTTAGTTTTTCTGGGATCCGGTCTTCTAGTAGGAGGTCTGGGAGTGGTATTACTTCCCAACCCAATATTTTCAGCCTTTTCCTTAGGATTTGTTCTTGTTTGTATATCTTTATTGTATATTCTATCAAATTCCCATTTTGTAGCTGCTGCACAACTCCTTATTTACGTGGGGGCCATAAACGTTTTAATCATATTTGCTGTGATGTTCATGAATGATTCAGAATATTCCACAGATTTCAATCTGTGGACCGTTCGGAATGGGATTACTTCGTTGGTTTGTACAACGATTCTTTTTTCGTTAATTTCTACTATTCTCGATACGTCATGGTACGGGGTTATTTGGACTACAAGATTAAACCAGATTCTAGAGCAAGATTTAATAAGTAATAGTCAACAAATAGGAATTCATTTATCAACAGATTTTTTTCTTCCATTTGAACTCATTTCAATAATTCTTTTAGTTGCTTTGATAGGTGCAATTTCTGTGGCTCGTCAATAAAAAACGTTCTAATTATAATTCGTAAAGACCAAAGAAAACTTTGTGTATGTTATGATATTTTTTTCCGTTCATTCAATTAAATTTGATTTAATACTATTTCATATTTTAAATATCAATTTTTATATTTGATCTATATTTTAAACTTTTTTTTACCTACATATAGTTTTTATTCGTACTTTTTTGTTATATTCTAGTTGATTGAATCCGGTGAATTATTATTCATATTGAAATGAATCAAAATTGATAAGGAGTTGCTAAATGATACTCGAACATGTACTTGTTTTGAGTGCCTATTTATTTTTGATTGGTCTTTATGGATTGATCACGAGTCGAAATATGGTTAGGGCTCTTATGTGTCTTGAACTTATACTCAATGCAGTTAATATGAATTTCGTAACATTTTCTGATTTTTTTGATAATTCCCAACTAAAAGGGGATATTTTCTGCATTTTTGTTATAGCAATTGCAGCCGCTGAAGCAGCTATTGGATTAGCTATAGTCTCATCAATTTATCGTAACAGAAAATCAACTCGCATCAACCAATCGACCTTATTAAATAAGTAGCATAAAAAAATTATAGATTGAAATTTGCATATATAATAGGTTATGACTTATTTGTGAAAATCTAACAAATCCAAGTATTTTAGCTCCATGTTTTAATCAATTGAGTCAGAATTCATTACAAAAATTCTAGTAAAGGAAATCATTGCTTCATCTAGTATTTTAATATATCATTTAGTTAGAAGTTTACTAGATTGAAAATTTATGACATTAAAAAAACTATAGATCCTATGTCACATTCAGTAAAAATTTATGATACCTGTATAGGATGTACTCAATGTGTCCGGGCATGCCCTACAGACGTATTAGAAATGATACCTTGGGATGGATGTAAAGCTAAGCAAATAGCTTCCGCTCCAAGAACCGAGGACTGTGTTGGTTGTAAGAGATGTGAATCTGCCTGTCCAACGGATTTTTTGAGCGTTCGAGTTTATTTATGGCATGAAACAACTCGAAGCATGGGTCTAGCTTATTGATACGTTACCGAAAACCTTATTTGAATAAATTTGGAATACATTTTATTTTTTTTTATTGACAAGTACTCGTACTCAAAAAAGTTAAAAAAATTTTTTTTTTTGAGTACGCGTTCTTTGGACCTGGTGTATCTTGTCTTTACCACGAATGATTTTCCTTGGTTAACAATAATTGTTGTTTTTCCAATATCTGCTGGTTCATTAATATTATTTCTCCCACATAGGGGAAATAAAATCAATAAGTGGTATACTATATGCATTTGTATCTTAGAACTTCTTCTAACGACCTACGCTTTTTGTTATAATTTTAAAATGGACGATCCATTAATTCAACTGTCCGAAGATTATAAATGGATCAATTTTTTTAATTTTTATTGGAGAATGGGAATAGATGGACTTTCTATAGGAACAATTTTACTGACGGGGTTTATTACTACTTTAGCAACTTTAGCAGCTTTTCCAGTTACTCGGGATTCCCGATTATTCCATTTCCTGATGTTAGCAATGTACAGCGGTCAAATAGGATTATTTTCGTCTCGGGATCTTTTACTTTTTTTCATCATGTGGGAATTAGAATTAATTCCTGTTTATCTACTTTTATCCATGTGGGGTGGAAAGAAACGTCTGTATTCAGCTACAAAATTTATTTTATACACTGCAGGAAGTTCTATTTTTTTATTAATAGGAGTTTTAGGTATAAGTTTATATGGTTCGAACGAACCAACATTAAATTTAGAACTATTAGCTAATCAATCCTATCCTGTCACACTCGAAATAGTATTTTATATTGGATTTCTTATTGCTTTTGCCGTCAAATCACCAATTATACCTTTACATACTTGGTTACCTGACACTCACGGCGAGGCACATTACAGTACCTGTATGCTTCTCGCTGGAATCTTATTAAAAATGGGAGCATATGGCTTAGTTCGAATCAATATGGAATTATTACCTCACGCCCATTCTATGTTTTCTCCTTGGTTGATGGTAGTCGGGACAATTCAAATAATTTATGCAGCTTCAACATCTCCCGGTCAACGTAATTTAAAAAAGAGAATAGCCTATTCTTCTGTATCTCATATGGGTTTTATAATTATAGGTATTGGTTCTATAACGGATCCTGGACTTAATGGAGCTATTTTACAAATAATATCTCATGGATTTATTGGCGCTGCACTTTTTTTCTTGGCAGGAACGAGTTATGATAGAATTCGGCTTGTTTATCTTGATGAAATGGGTGGAATGGCTATCTCCATTCCAAAGATATTTACAATGTTCACTATCTTATCAATGGCTTCCCTTGCATTACCGGGCATGAGTGGTTTTGTTGCAGAATTAATCGTTTTTTTTGGAATAATTACCAGCCAAAAATATTTCTTAATTTCAAAAATTTTAATTGTTTTTGTAATGGCAATTGGAATGATATTAACTCCTATATATTTATTATCTATGTCACGCCAAATGTTCTATGGATACAAGTTAATTAATGTCAAAAACTTTTCTTTTTTTGATTCCGGACCACGAGAGTTATTTCTTTCAATCTCTATTCTTCTACCCATAATTGGTATTGGGGTTTATCCTGATTTTGTGCTCTCATTAGCAAATGACAAGGTCGAATCCATTTTAGCTAATTATTTTTATGGATAGTTTTCAGGAAATAAAAAAAAGCATTAAATTGTAATCAGAAGTCTTTGGTTTTTGTATTGTGAGAACCTTTTGAATCATTGTACTACTTGATTCAAAAGGTTCTTGATGATTTACTACTACGAAGTTATATATAGATGCTATTCGTTTTTATTTGGATTTGGGTTCCTTTCGTTTTTTGGTTAATATTTTATTTAATTCGATGTAAATGAACCATAACTATGTAAACCTATTCCTAAAAGATTGACGCCAAAATAGCAGATCCAAATTAAAAGAAAGCCTACCGAAGCCACAATTGCAGAATTTATACCCCTAACAGTCCTATTTATTTTCATATGTAAATAAATGGCGAATATGGTCCAAGTAATAAATGCCCAAGTTTCTTTTGGATCCCAACTCCAATATGAACCCCATGTCTCATTAGCCCATACAGCTCCTGAAAGAATGCCGACGGTTAAAAAGATAAATCCAAGACTAATAATACGAAAACTCCAAGAATCTAATTGTTCAATCAATTGATACTTATAATAATTTCTAGAAAAACTAAAATTAATGTTTTGTTGTAGTAAAATGGAATTTCTTTCGTTTATGTAGTAAAGTCCATCAAAAGAAAAGAATTCATTTAATAAAAATTTTTTTTTTATATTCTTTTTCCAAAAAGGAGGTCCGACTTTGCGAAATGTAATGACTAGAAGAGCTATTGATAATAATGATCCACATAACAGAGCGCCATAGCCTAATATCATCATACTTACGTGCATCATTAACCACTGGGACTGGAGAGCTGGGACTAATATTACGGACTGAGACATTTTGTTTAAAAGACCTGAAGTAGCAAAACCCTGAATAAAAATAGCACTTGGCGCAGTTATTGCGTTTAAATTATTTTTTTGTTTGTTATTAAAATAGGAAACCATATGAATAATGGAAAAAACCCATGAAAGAAAAATTAATGATTCATATAAATTACTTAACGGAAAATGTCCTGAATAAATCCAACGAGTGAATAATAATCCTGTTATACCAAAAAACGTAATTACGATTCCTTTATCTGATGAATCAAAAAATCCTATAATTTCATCTAAATTAACTAATAAAGTTAAAAAATAAATTGTTAGTACAATAGAAACGACCGAAAAAGATATATGAGTTAATATATGTTCTAAAATTGAAAAAATCATAAAAAATTTGTTAAAAATTAATACTAGGTTTTACCCGATTTTAGAAAAAAGAGTCGGGTATTAATTTTATTATAAAACTTATAATATATCTTTTATAAGATCTTATGCCGCTACTCGGACTCGAACCGAGATGCTCTAGCACTGCTTCCTAAGAGCAGCGTGTCTACCAATTTCACCATAGCGGCAACCTGTTCAAAACAATACTAACAAGTTTTTATTCAATCGTCGAGATTAAAAATTAAAACTTTTACAAAATCCTTAGAAATTTTAAATAAAACCAGATTTGCCTAATTACTCACGAGAAAAAAAATTATCAAAATAGATATTTTGATGCATCTTTTTATATTGTACAAACATAAGATTTTTTGATCACTTAAAAATCATATCATATATTATTATTTATTATGATTATCTATTATTCACTTATTGTGGATAGATGCTTTTCTAACTTTGATTCCAAGTAAAGAATAAAATAATTCAGAGAAATAATAATTCCTAAAGGTATAAAGTGAAAAATTTTTCACTTAAATTAATTTCAAGAACCTGTTGATTTCGCTTAATGATCTTGTATTTCCTCGTTAAGAGTAAATACAAGATCGTTTTTTTTTATTGCATCAAGTTGGTGATGGGGAAAGTAAGAATCCTTTTTTTTTTTTATTTAAAAAATGTGAACCTTTTTTTTTTTATCTATATATTGTCTTATTTTCCTCTTTTGATTCCTATTTATTTTTTTATGTATTCTAAAAAATTGGTTTTAAAGTTAGGCGAATTCTAATAATTCTAGTGTTTTTTATTTATTTTGTTGTACAAAAAAACTTTTTGAATTACCTGTAGAAAGTGATTTCCCTAACGAAAAGGCTTTCAACGATGTCCAATATCCCTTTCTTTTCCAAATATTTTTACGAATACGCTTTTTCGAGATAGAAGTACGTTTTTTTGGAACTGCCATTCAAAAATGAAAAAAAGTTTTTCAGTGGTATAATTGGATGTCAAAGACATTTATTCTTTTTTCGTACTCCATATTGAGTTAGTTTTTTCTTTCTAATTTTATTATATATTATTTTCAAAACAAAAAAACGCCATTCAAACGTTTAAAACCCAACTATTTTTTCCTTTTTTTTTTATAAAATTTAGTTATTAAATTGTATTTTGTTTTATTTAAGTTTGAACTCTGTACGGGAGTGCTCATTTAATTAATTTATACTGATAGATTTTATTATCAAAAAAAGTTATGAAATTTCTTCACTTCATACGTAAAAAACATACCGATTTTAATAATATTTTTTTTTTTTGCAAAAAAAAAAAAAAAAGCTCACTTAGTGTACTGGAAGACAATCACTAAATTCCAGAATTAAAATTCATTCCTTAATAATTCTAAATAATCAAACTAAAATAACTTTTTTTTTAGGTAAAGTTATTTTATTATATAATTAATATTAAGTAGTTTTTTGTCGTGTAAATCTTTGTTCTATTCTTAATATATGTATATAAATTATTGTAATACGGAATTCTAATTCACTTTTTCTGTATCTGCATAAAACCACAATTTCTTTTTTTATTTTGTAGTAATAAAAAAAGAAAAATAATGTTTTTTTTTTTTACAGTAACTTAGTAATATTATTAAATCAGTTCCATTTTTTTATTTGAATATCTTTTTCTTTATCAAAGATTTATAAAGGGTTATACTAATTCGAAAAAATTTCTATTTTAATTTGAAATCGCGTGCTTTTTTATTGTCCCCTTTGAAAAAAAATATATATATAAACCAGTGAATAAGAAATAATAAATTTAAGAATAAAATAAAAAGGGTTTTTTATTTTATGGAACATACATATCACTATTCATGGATCATCCCTTTCATCCCACTTCCAGTACCTATTTTACTAGGAGCTGGACTTTTACTTTTTCCGACAGCAACAAAAAACCTTCGGCGTATGTGGACTTTTCTGAGTATTTTTTTGTTAAGTATAGTTATGATCTTTTCACTTTATCTATCTATTCAACAAATTTTTCTAAGTTGTATTCATCAAAATGTATGGTCTTGGACCATAAATAATGAATTTTCTTTTGAGTTCGGTTACTTTATTGATCCACTTACTTCTATTATGTCAATATTAATTACAACTGTTGGAATTTTGGTTCTAATTTATAGTGACAATTATATGTCTCATGATCAAGGATATTTGAGGTTTTTTGCTTATATGGGTTTTTTTAATACTTCAATGTTAGGATTAGTTACTAGTTCTAATTTGATCCAAGTTTATTTTTTTTGGGAATTAGTTGGAATGTGTTCGTATTTATTAATAGGTTTTTGGTTCACACGACCTATTGCGGCGAATGCTTGTCAAAAAGCTTTTGTAACTAATCGTGTAGGGGATTTTGGTTTATTATTAGGAATTTTAGGTCTTTATTGGATAACCGGCAGTTTCGAATTTCAGGATTTGTTCGAAATATTCAATAATTTAATTTTAACTAATAGAATAAATCTCGTATTCCTTACTTTGTGTGCATTTCTATTATTTGTGGGTCCTGTTGCTAAATCCGCACAGTTTCCTCTTCATGTATGGTTACCTGACGCCATGGAGGGCCCTACTCCTATTTCGGCTCTTATACATGCGGCTACTATGGTAGCGGCGGGGATTTTTCTTGTAGCTCGTCTTCTTCCTCTTTTTATAGTTATCCCTTCTATAATGTATATAATATCTTTGATAGGTATAACAACAGTACTCTTAGGAGCCACCTTAGCTCTTGCTCAAAAAGACATTAAGAGAGGTTTAGCCTATTCTACAATGTCTCAACTGGGTTATATGATGTTAGCGCTAGGTATGGGGTCTTATCGATCCGCTTTGTTTCATTTGATTACTCATGCCTATTCGAAAGCTTTGTTGTTTTTAGGATCTGGATCCATTATTCATTCAATGGAAGCTATAGTTGGATATTCTCCCGATAAAAGTCAGAATATGATTCTTATGGGTGGTTTGACAAAACATGTGCCAATTACAAAAACTGCCTTTTTAGTAGGAACACTTTCTCTTTGTGGTATTCCCCCCCTTGCTTGTTTTTGGTCTAAAGATGAAATTCTTAATGATAGTTTGTTGTTTTCGCCAATTTTTGCAATAATAGCTTGTTCAACAGCGGGATTAACTGCATTTTATATGTTTCGGATTTATTTACTTACTTTTGAAGGACATTTAAACACTTATTTTATAAATTACAGTGGAAAAAAAAGTAGCTCCTTCTATTCAATCTCTTTATGGGGTAAAGAAGAAGA